TAACTTAAAGAGAATTTTCTATTCTTACTTATTCTGAGTCTTTTCAAAATACTTCAAATATTCAAATCAAGAAGTTACAATTAATTGGGCAAATGAGATGACCAAACCTGTTCGTAAAAAGCGAATACTTAGTTATTAACTAAGATTTTTATGAAGATACCGAAAATGAAAATTTCAATTATTATTACATGAATTTATATTCATAGAGTAAGGATAAAGAATTACACTAAAAAGAGTACTTGATTCTGATATGAATCATAGGATTAACTAAGATCAAAAACTTGTCCTAATAAAATAAGAACTTTTAGTTAGTTTGTTCCAAATCATTAACTAGTTCATTATGGAATTGATTTATTATTTTCCATTTCAATAAAAAAAAACATTTATAGATTATAGAAAACGCTATAATATCTGACATTTTATATTTTATATAAAATTAACTTGATTTTCTATTTATCGATATTTATCGAAAGGGGTAAAATAAAATTAATAAAAAAATCACTAAGATCTCTTTTATCAAACCACGTATCCTTTAACAGATTAATAACTTTAATTACTAGTCTCATTCAAATTTTAAAATGGAATTTAGGAGTATTCTTTCCTCGAGTTTGACCGGTTAGTAGAAAAAGATTAAAGTTTTCATTAGGCAATGGGTTCTTAAATCCTTTGGTGTATTTTATTCCTTATAAATTAAATGTAGAACGAAGAAAATAGACAGAGATAAAAAGGAAGGTCTTTTTTTGGATTCTTTCTTTTATTAAGTTCAACTAATTAGATTTCTATGGCATAACGGCGGATTCTATAGATATAAATGTGAATCATAAAGAACAAGAAATAAAGGTACCAATCCATAAAAATGAGTCTTTCTTACGAATATGTATATAGAAAAACTCTTTTTGTTGAAAAAATCACATATTCTTTTTTTTTTCTAGTCATATTTTATACGATTTTCATAGATCTCTATTTTGTTGTTTTATGAAGAGAATCTTATCTAGAGAATAACTAGATAATGAATAGTAAAGAACGATTCATTTTGACCAAAAGATGTCTTTCACATCCAACTATAACAATGAGTAACCTCTTAATTTTTAAATGGCAGTTCCAAAAAAACGTACTTCTATATCAAAAAAGCGTATTCGTAAAAATATTTGGAAAAGAAAGGGATATTGGGCAGCCTTAAAAGCGTTGTCATTAGGGAAATCTCTTTCTACCGGAAATTCAAAAGGTTTTTTTGTGCGACAAACAAATAAGTCATAAAATAAAACATTGTAACAATATGAATCGAAAAATTGGCTTATTTCACCGTTAATATGAAATTAAAAAATTCCATTACCTATTGTTTGAGGTTAATCAATATGAAATGGAACGCGCTTTGATCTTAGGATATGTAAACTAAGAATTCTTCAGTTTACTAAATTCTAAAAAAAACTTTTGAAAAAAGACAAGATGCAAGGTTTGAACTTGATTTTTAGTCTATTTTCTCATTTTGGGGTGGGGAGTCTTTTTTCCCCATCAACTTATTTTATTTGTCACAATTACCAAAATTCAAGTTTTTCTTTTTTCTCTATCTCTATATCTATAGAAGGGCAACTATAAGATCTTAAGATCTTTAGTTAAAATTAATGAATCGTTGAAACTAATTCATTCTAGTTATTTTGAAAACTTTTTGTGTAACTTTATAACTTCTTATTTCTCGGAATTCATATAATTAATATATCAATCTCCCATATATCTCCCGCTTTCAACCCAATCAACAATGGAATATTTTGTCCAAATAATGTGTCAGTTTTGAGTAATCAAAAATAGGGTCTATTTTGTGTTCATTGATAAAATACATTTTTTAGTTCTATCACTAACTAGAGGTCGAACTTTCTAATTACAAGAGTTCGATTCGAGAAGAGCATAAACTATAACAAAGCCCTAAAGTAAATAAAACCGACACCCTAAAAAAAATGAACCTTCAAATTCCTATTTGAATGAAGTTTTTTTCATCAATTTGAATCTTTACTAAAAATATTTCATTGAATTAACTCCTTCAATCTCGACGATTGACTATGAATAGGCTATTATGAGTTCGAGCAAGCCGCTATGGTGAAATCGGTAGACACGCTGCTCTTAGGAAGCAGTGCTAGAGCATCTCGGTTCGAGTCCGAGTGGCGGCAGACCATCTTGTAAAAGAGATACAATATAATGAATTCCATTTCTGATTTCTATTTAAGGATTCCTCCTTTTTAACATTTTTTATGATATTTTCAACTTTAGAGCATATATTAACTCATATTTCCTTTTCAATCGTTTCAATTGTAATTACAATTCATTTGATAACCTTATTAGTCGATGAAATCATAAAACTATATGATTCGTCAGAAAAGGGAATGATAGCTATTTTTTTATGTATAACAGGATTATTAGTTACTCGTTGGATTTATTCGAGACATTTCCCACTAAGTGATTTATATGAATCATTAATCTTTCTTTCATGGAGTTTATCAGTTATTCA